AATGATGAGCCTGATTAAAGGACTATCGTGATAGGATAAAACATGTAGTGTAAACTACCCTCATTACATCCGACAGAATTAAACTGTCACCACCAAGCATCAAAAGCCACCGTGCACCATACACTAAGATGTACATAAATAGAAAAGTAAGCTAAGACAAAGCTAATGGGTTCATACCCCGTAAATAGAGTGAACACTCTCTTCTCTAATGCCCAGTAACTCAACCAAAATCCTATTACTAATTACCTTAGTAAGAGGTATGTTAGTATCTGTATCATCCAATTCATGAATTGGCGCATGAATAGGACTGGAAGTAAATTTAATATCATTTATTCCACTGATATCTAACATCAAAAATATATACAACACAGAAGCATCACTAAAGTACTTTATCGTTCAAGTACTAGCTTCAGCAACCCTACTATTCATAGTAGTAATAAAGACGGTAACAGAAGACCTGTTCACGATTACGAACGTAAGAGTCCCCTCATATACGCCAATAATCATTTGCACCCCTCTGCTCCTAAAAAGAGGGGCTGCACCATTCCACTGGTGATTCCCGGGGGTTATGGAAGGATTAAGATGAGAGAATTGTGGACTACTAATAACAATCCAAAAAGCCGCACCCATAATGTTAATATCTTACCTAATCGAGGCCAACGCCTTCGCTCTTAGTATCATCTTAGCATCAACAATTGTAGGAGCAATTGGGGGGCTAAACCAAACCTCAATACGAAAGATCTTAACATATTCGTCCATCAATCACACAGGCTGAATACTAATAGCACTAATCACGGGGGACAATATGTGGACAATGTACTTCGCAACCTACTCAACATTAGTGATAACAGTGCTGTCAGTTATCAAACTCTCCAGAGTATCATTCATTAACCAGATCCCGATAACAAACAGGAGAACCAAACTGATGAAGTTTATAATATTCACATCACTACTCTCCCTGGGGGGACTCCCACCATTTCTAGGATTTTTACCAAAGTGACTCATTATCCAAGCAATGGCCACAAACGGACTAATGCCGGTAGCAACCGGCATAGTAGTTACGTCACTAATTACCCTATACTACTACTTGAAAATCTCCTATTCAAGATTTATAATCCTAAGCACAGAGCCGAAGTGAAACACACAATTGCATAAAAATAAATCAACCAAACACGTTGGAGTCATATTCCTATCATCAGTCTCACTAATAGGAATAATGATGTGCACAATTATCATCAGAACATATTAAGACCAAGAGGAAGGCCTTAAGTTAAACTAAACTAATAACCTTCAAAGCTATAAATAAGGGTGCTCAGCCTTAGGCCTTGGTAAGCCCTATGCTTACCCCTACAGAATTGCATTCTGTCATCACAAAATGAATACAAGGCTAACAAAATAGTGGAAGAGTGACGTTAACACCCCTAAATAGATTTACAGCCTATCGCCTACTAATTTATCTCAGCCATCCCACTAATCTTCAACCGATGATTCTTCTCAACCAACCACAAAGACATTGGAACATTATACTTCGTATTTGGTGCTTGATCAGGCATAGTAGGAACATCCCTCAGAATGCTCATCCGAACAGAGCTCGGACAACCGGGATCTCTAATCGGAGACGATCAGATCTACAACGTCATCGTCACAGCTCATGCATTCGTCATAATTTTCTTCATGGTCATACCAATTCTTATTGGTGGCTTTGGAAACTGACTAGTACCCCTAATACTCGGGGCACCAGACATAGCATTCCCACGAATAAACAACATAAGATTTTGATTACTACCACCATCACTAACGCTCCTCCTTACAAGTAGAACAGTAGAAAGTGGTGCAGGGACAGGGTGAACAGTATACCCCCCACTTGCAAGCGGAATTGCACACGCTGGGGCATCCGTAGACCTGGCTATCTTCTCTCTTCATCTGGCGGGCGTATCGTCGATCCTGGGGGCAGTAAACTTCATTTCAACAACAATCAACATAAAACCAAAGAGCATAAAGCCTGAACGAATCCCACTATTTGTATGATCAGTCGCCATCACAGCACTTCTACTCCTACTATCCCTACCAGTACTAGCAGGAGCGATCACCATGCTACTAACAGACCGAAACCTAAATACATCATTCTTCGACCCAGCAGGAGGGGGAGACCCAATCCTATACCAACACCTATTCTGATTCTTCGGGCACCCTGAGGTATACATTTTAATTCTACCAGGATTTGGCATAATCTCCCACATCATCTGCCACGAAAGAGGGAAGAAGGAGGCATTCGGAAACCTAGGAATAATCTTTGCCATACTAGCAATTGGACTACTAGGATTCGTAGTGTGGGCACACCACATATTCACAGTAGGAATAGACGTCGACACACGAGCATACTTCACATCAGCAACAATAATTATTGCAGTACCAACGGGAATCAAAATCTTCAGATGACTAGCAACCATATACGGATCACAGATAACATACAGAGCCGCATGCTTATGGGCCATGGGGTTTGTATTCCTATTCACAATAGGAGGACTAACAGGAGTGGTCCTTGCAAACTCATCAATCGACATCATCCTACACGACACCTACTACGTAGTTGCTCACTTCCACTATGTCCTATCGATAGGGGCGGTGTTTGCAATCATGGCAGGCTTCATCCAATGATTCCCCCTATTCACTGGACTTACCATAAACCCTAAGTGATTAAGGGCACAGTTCGCTGTCATATTCGTGGGAGTAAACATAACCTTCTTCCCACAACACTTCCTAGGACTCGCTGGAATACCACGACGATACTCAGACTACCCGGATGCTTACGCAACATGAAATATCATCTCAACCATAGGATCAATGATCTCATTCGTAAGAGTAATAATGTTCCTATTCATCATCTGAGAAAGAATCTCATCAAACCGGCAAGTCCTATTCCCAACGCAAACAAGAAACTCAATCGAATGGCTGCAAAACTTCCCACCGGCAGAACACAGATACTCGGAACTACCAACCATTTCACTAACTAACAACTAGCCCCAACATCTAACGTGGCAGATAAGTGCACTGGATTTAAGCTCCAAATATAAGGCCTAAGGCTTTCATTAGAAAATGACAACATGATTGAACATGAGACTACAGGACGGAGCATCTCCCATTATAGAACAACTAGTTTTCTTCCATGACCATGTACTAATAATTATATTAATAATCACCACGACCGTATCATACATAATAATCACTTTAATTCGAAATAAACAAACCAGACGATTCATGCTGGAAGGACAAATGATCGAAACCACATGAACTATTGCACCAGCAATCATCCTAGTATTCATCGCCATACCCTCCCTACGACTTCTATATCTAATAGATGAAGTCCACAACCCAGCACTAACACTAAGGGCCGTAGGCCACCAATGATACTGAAGATATGAATACTCAGACTTTACAAAACTAGAATTCGACTCATACATAACACCACAAGAAGACCAACAAGCAAGCACATTCCGACTTCTAGACACAGACAACCGGATTGTCTTACCAGTAAATTCGCCGATTCGAATAATTGTCACAGCAGCAGATGTCTTACACTCATGAACAATTCCTAGACTAGGAGTGAAAACAGACGCCACACCCGGACGACTAAACCAAACGAGCTTCTCAATCAACCGCCCTGGCCTACTATACGGACAATGCTCAGAAATCTGCGGGGCAAACCACAGATTCATGCCCATCACAATCGAAAGAGTACCAGCAAACCACTTCATTAACTGAGTTTCAAAGATAAGAGAATCATCAGATGACTGAAAGCAAGTAATGGTCTCTTAAACCAGTTCATGATAATTTAGCAACTATCTCTGATGAAAGGATTAGTTAATTATATAACATCAGAATGTCAAACTGAAGTAATCAGCAAAGATATCCTTTTATACCTCAAATAATACCAATAGAATGAATAGCACTGTACATTACATTTCTAATAACATTCCTAATATTTAACGCCATAAACTACTTCACACAATCCCCAAACAGAGCATCAACGACAAAATCCACCATTAACGCCAACAAAATAAACTGAAAATGATAAGAAACCTGTTCTCCATTTTTGACCCAACCACAGAAATCAACAGAATACCCCTAAACTGAACAAGAACAATCCTAGGAGTCCTACTAATCCCAACAAGAATCTGACTAATCCCATCACGAAGCGGTATAATAATTAGAACACTAATAAACAAGCTTCACAAGGAAATAAAAACAATCCTAAGAGGAGGCGACCAAAACAAAGGAAACTCATTCATTTTCACCTCACTATTCCTCATAATCCTAATAAACAACTTCCTAGGACTATTCCCGTACGTGTTTACCAGAACAAGCCACTTAACCCTCACACTAACACTAGCACTACCCCTCTGAACAAGATTTATACTATTTGGATGAATTAAAAACACAAACCATATATTTGAACACTTAGTACCACAAGGAACACCAACAATGCTAATACCATTCATGGTCATTATCGAAACAATCAGAAATATCATCCGGCCAGGGACACTAGCAGTACGACTAACAGCAAATATAATTGCCGGCCATCTCCTACTTACCCTACTAGGAAATAACGGGCCCAGAATAAGCCACACCCTACTAACAGTACTAATCGTAGCACAAATCCTACTATTAATCCTAGAGGCCGCAGTAGCCATTATCCAATCATATGTATTCGCGATCCTAAGAACACTATATTCTAGAGAAGTAAATTAATGTCAAATCACGAAAACCACCCATTCCACATAGTAAACAAAAGACCATGACCACTCACAGGAGCAATTGGCGCAATAGTTACACTAATAGGACTGATCAAGTGATTCCACCAGTACGACGACAGCCTATTAGGAATTGGAGCCGCAATTACCGTACTAACCATAATTCAATGATGACGAGACATCACTCGAGAAGGAACATATCAAGGACTACACACAAAAATAGTAACAAGGGGATTACGGTGAGGAATAATCCTATTTATTATCTCAGAAGTACTATTCTTCGCATCCTTCTTCTGAGCATTTTTCCACAGAAGACTTTCCCCAACAATCGAAATAGGGTCAACATGACCACCAACAGGAATTCAACCCTTTAACCCCCTACAAGTACCCCTACTAAACACCGCAATCCTACTTGCCTCAGGAGTAACCGTAACATGGGCACACCACAGACTACTAGAAAACAACTTCAGACAAGCAACACAAGGACTATTCTTCACAGTGCTACTAGGGCTTTACTTCACTGCACTCCAAGCCTACGAATATATTGAAGCCCCATTCACGATTGCAGACTCCGCCTATGGATCCACATTTTTTATAGCAACAGGATTCCACGGCCTACACGTAATTATCGGAACAACATTCCTAACAACGTGCCTACTACGACAAACAGCCCTGCATTTCTCATCAAATCACCACTTCGGATTTGAGGCAGCAGCATGATACTGGCACTTTGTAGACGTAGTATGACTGTTCCTATATATCTCAATCTACTGATGAGGAAGATAAACTACTTATCTAATACAAGACAGTATACTTGACTTCCAATCAAGAAATTTGTGAAAACAAGATAAGTAATAATAATAATCACAACAACAACGACAATCACAATGGCACTATCAGCAGTAGTAATATACCTGACAACCTTAATCTCAAAAAAAATCAATGAAGATCGAGAAAAAAGATCGCCCTTCGAGTGCGGATTCGACCCAAAAAACTCGGCCCGACTACCCTTCTCATCACGATTCTTCCTAATCGCAGTAATCTTCATGATCTTCGACGTAGAAATTGCCCTACTACTACCAATACCAATCACCATAACAACCTCAAGAATAAAATCATGAGCCCTAATTAGAGCCTCTTTCCTTCTAATCCTAATCATTGGACTATACCACGAATGAAACCAAGGATCCCTAGAATGAAGAAACTAAACCGGGACTATAGTTAACAATAACATTTGAGTTGCATTCAAAAAGTGCTGCATCACAGCTAGCCTCAACCCCTAACAAGTGAGAAGCAACAACTTGCAATCAGTTTCGACCTGATCCTAGATAGTCAAACCTATCCTCACTATCCAAATTTAGCTGAAACCAAAAAGAGGTATATTATTGTTAATAATAAAAATGAGTCAAAGTAATTCCAGTTAAAGAAGTGACAGGTAAAAGTGAATGCTGCTAACTTCTCACTATAGCGGTTAAAATCCGTTTACACTTCTAATTTATATAGTTTAAGAAAACATTACACTTTCACTGTAAAGACAAAGGCCCAACTTTTATAAATATACTTAAAGGCCAAAACCACATCGACATCTTCAGCGTCGCGCTCTAAAATAAGCTATTCAAGTAAAAGGCTAGCAAAAACAACAAAATAACAACCCACATAACAAAGAAGCCTAAAAATACCCTTAAACTTCTATACTGAGCCCACTGATTAATCTTACCAAGATTAAAAAGGACCCAATACAAGCCTTGACCACCAAAATACTCTATTCAACCAGAATCGAAAGACTTCATTGATTCATAACCAAACCCCAGCGGGCCAAAAGAAACACCATAGGTAGAAAAAAATGGCATAAACCACATAGAACCAGAGAATGAGGATACACCATAATAACATACAGAAAACAAATAATCGCCAAAATTAAACCCAGAAATTTCATAGCCCAACCAGCCACCTAACAAAACAACAAAAAAAGTAAGAAACCTTAAATAATAAGGTAAACAAATAACAGACGGAGTAGGGCAAATCAACCACATTAAAGAACTCCCACCAAGAATCGACATGACCAACAAGCCGATTATGCCCACAACCATATTATAGTTAGTTTCAGCCATAGAATAAGAAGAAACAAAATTAAAGTCGCCACACAAAACAAAATAAAACAGACGAAAAGAATAACAAACCGTTAAACCCGTAGAAACAAACAACAAAAAAAAACCAAAGGCATTTACATATCCCATGGAAAACATTTCCAAAATAAAGTCCCTAGAATAAAAACCAGCCAAAAACGGCATACCACACAAAGCAAAATTAGAAACCATTAAACAAGAAGAAGTAAAAGGTATATAAATAGACAGGCCCCCCATAAAACGAATGTCCTGAGAGTCCCCCATAGAATGAATTACACCACCAGCACACATGAATAACAAGGCCCTAAATAAGGCATGAGTTAACAAGTGAAAAAAAGCCAAAGCAGAAAGACCAACAGAAATAGTCATAATTATAAGGCCCAGCTGTCTTAAGGTAGATAAAGCAATAATCCTCCTCAAATCATACTCGAAGTTAGCCCCAAGGCCCGCCATAAACATAGTCAGACCAGAAATTAGTAACAAGGCAACATTTAACAGATGGCCGAAAGAGGGTCTAAAACGAATCAATAAGTAAACACCAGCCGTAACCAAAGTAGAAGAATGGACCAAAGCAGAAACGGGGGTAGGGGCAGCCATTGCCGCAGGCAACCAAGAAGAAAATGGAATCTGAGCACTCCTAGTCATAGCCGCCAAAACAACAAGGAAAGAGATCACCCCCATCTCAAAGGAGCATGACAAAAAGTCCAAGTAATAAATAAATCTTCAACTACCAAAATTAAGTATTCAAGCAATCGCCATCAACAGGGCCACGTCACCAATACGATTAGATAAAACAGTTAACATTCCAGCACCATAAGACTTCACATTCTGGTAATAAATTACCAAAAGATAAGAGACCAAGCCCAAACCATCCCAACCTAATAAAATTCTAATCATATTAGGACTAATAATCAAGAACATCATAGAAACCACAAACATCAAAACCAACAAAATAAACCGAAAAACATTCAAATCACCAAACATATAGTCATCTCTATACAAAATAACCAAAGAAGAAATAATAAAAACAAACCCCATAAACAACAAAGATATCCAGTCAAACAAAAAGGTCATGACAACAGAACTCCCGTTCAATCTCACGACCACCCAATCAATAAAATAAATTAAATCGTACAAGATAAAATAAAACCCCAAGAAACAGCAAAGTCAACCCAAAAGGAATAAGAAAACAAATCTAGCAAAACAAATAGAAAGAGGCATCACAGCCCAAAGCAAAACAATTACATCACTGACACCACAAATCAGTATCTTAAACTTAAACTACTCAGGCCCAAACCTAAAATTCCCCTACACCCAAAAAACAGCAAGGTCAACCCTCAGAACAACTAAATTCAACGGAAATCAGTGCAAAAACAACAGTAAAAACTCACGAGCATAACCCAACGAACAAGAGTACAAACCAGAAAACACAGAGCCATGCTGGCTATAAGAATACATATAAAGAGTATATGCTGCACTAAAGAAAGACAAAAAGACCAGAACAAGCATAAGATACCAAGACCACGACACCAGGCTACTCAACAGCCCAACCTCACCAAGAAGGTTGAGAGAGGGTGGGGCAGCCATATTACAAGCACTCAACAGGAATCATCACATAGCCATACTAGGCATAAGGTTCATTAAACCCCTATTAACTAATAAGCTACGACTACCAAACCGCTCATAAGAAATATTGGAAAGACAAAAGAGACCAGAAGAACACAAGCCATGAGCAATTATCAAAGCAAAGGATCTACAAACCCCCCAATAACCCATAGTCATAACACCACCAATAACCATACCCATATGAGCTACAGAAGAGTAAGCAATCAACGACTTCAAATCAGTCTGCCGCATACAAAATAAACTAACCAACAAGCCACCAGCCAACCCCAAAACAATCCAAACAACGCCATAACCAAAGCCAAACTTAGATAAAATAGGAGAGACACGAAGCAGGCCATACCCCCCAAGCTTCAGTAAAACACCAGCCAAAATCATTGAGCCAGAAACGGGAGCTTCCACATGAGCCCTAGGAAGCCACAAATGAACCAAAAACATGGGCATCCTAACCAGAAAGGCCAGCACCATACAAACGTAAAACAAGCCACCAAAAACGCCGCCATGCAACAAAAACAGACACAAAGAACCCAACGAACTATAAATATACAAAATACCAACCAACAGGGGAAGAGAGGCCAGCAAAGTATAAAACAACAAATAAATACCCGCCTGAATGCGCTCCGGCTGATACCCCCAACCCAAAATAAGAAACAGCGTGGGAATTAGTCTTCTCTCAAAAAAGATATAAAAAGAAAGCAAGCTAACTCTTCTAAAAGTACAATATAACATTACAACAAGGAAAATAACAACAAAAAGGAAAAAGCCAGGAAAGAAGCCCGAGCGAAGAACAGACTCTCTGGCCAAAATCATAAGAACACAAATCCACAGGCTTAAAAGGACAAGACCATAAGAAATCACATCACAGCCAAAAATATAACCCAACCCTCCCCAACAAAAAAAATAAGGAAAGGAAAAAAGGTAAGCAAAAGACACCAAAAACAACAACGAACAAACCAGCCACCAAGAACCAAATATACACAGGGGGGTCAAAAACAAAAGAAAACAGAGAAACCTTAACATTGAAGAACTCTATAAGAACGAAAATAATCATTACCATGACTACGAATCATAGAAACCAAAATAGACAGACCCAACGAGCCCTCACAAACCGAAAAAATTAAAAAATAGACGACAAAGAACAATCTATAATTAAAGCTACACAAATAGAAGTAAATCGAGAGATACAAAACCAGAACCACAAACTCCAATCTTAACAAAGTAACCAACAGGTGCTTACGACTAGAGGAAAAAGTCCAAACACCACAGAAATAAAGAACAAAGAGATACAACCACATTGACATTTTAAACCCCGTTTTAATAATTTAACAAAAATATTGGTCTTGTAAACCAAAAATAAGGACGCAACCTTTTAAAACTTCAGAGGAAAGACACAAAGCCATTTCATTAATCCCCAAAACTAATATTTTAAATAAAATACCCCCTGAAATAACAAAGCTACTAATATCAATAAGAATAATAACCAGACTAATATTCACGCAAATAAAACACCCACTTGCCATAGGAATAATACTACTCCTACAAACCACAATAATATGCCTAATCAGAGGAACCATATACAAGAGATTCTGATTCTCATACATCCTTTTCATAATCATAATTGGGGGGATGCTAGTGCTATTCATATACATGACAAGACTAGCATCAAACGAAATATTCTCACCATCCAACAAAATGATTCTAGCCGCACTAATAACATCGCCAGCACTGACATACTTTATACCAGACCAAACAAACAACAAAGAAATAGGCCCATATGACACGGCAACGGAAAACGACATTACATCAGTAACAACAATGATATACAATCAAAACACAGGAACAATAACTGTGCTGCTAGTACTATACATGTTACTCACACTAATCGTAGTGGTAAACATCATCAGCATCTCAGGGGGACCATTACGACACACAAACTAATGAATAAACCCATACGAAACAAGCACCCCCTATTCAAAATCGCAAACAACGCACTAGTAGACCTACCAACACCATCAGCAATCAGCGGATGATGAAACTTCGGATCACTACTAGGAGTGTGCCTAATCATACAAATCCTAACGGGACTATTCCTAGCCATACACTATTGCCCAGACACCAACGCCGCATTCTCCAGAGTGAGACACATTTGCCGAGACGTAAATTATGGATGGCTCCTGCGGACACTACACGCAAACGGAGCATCAGTGTTCTTCATCTGCCTATACCTGCACACAGGTCGAAACCTGTACTACGGATCATACAATTTCACGCACACTTGATCAGTAGGAGTCGCAATTCTATTCATAATAATAGCCACAGCATTCATAGGATACGTCCTACCATGAGGACAAATATCATTTTGAGGGGCAACCGTAATTACCAACCTACTATCAGCAGTCCCATATATAGGAAAGGAACTAGTACAATGAGTATGGGGGGGATTTGCTGTAGACAACGCAACCTTAACCCGATTCTTTGCACTCCACTTCCTAATACCATTCGTAATCGCAGCAATGGCCATAATCCACCTACTATTCCTACACCAAACAGGATCCAATAACCCCCTAGGGCTAAACAAAAATACGGACAAAATCCCATTCCACCCATACTTTACAGTAAAGGATATCGTAGGATTCGCAGCCATAATCATAATACTATCAATCCTAGCCCTAAAAGAACCATATATCCTAAGAGACCCAGACAACTTCACACCAGCAAACCCACTAGTAACACCCGTGCACATCCAACCAGAATGATACTTCCTATTCGCCTACGCAATCCTACGATCAATTCCAAACAAGCTTGGAGGAGTAATTGCACTAGCAATATCAATCGCAATCCTATTCATCATGCCAGCAATTAAATCAAAGTTCCGGGGAACACAATTCTACCCAATAAACCAAGTAGCATTCTGAACAATAACAAATACAGTAATCCTACTCACCTGAATTGGAGCCCGACCAGTAGAAGAACCATACATCCTAACAGGACAAATCCTAACAATCCTATACTTCCTATACTACGCAATAAACCCTGTAATAACAAATCTATGAGACAAAACAACAAACTAGTTAAATAAGCAATAAGAAAAGCCTAGTGCCTTGAAACCACTATGAAAGAAGTTCAAGCCTTCTATTAACTTAAATGCCTAAATTAATACACCTACAACAATGAAAAGACCAGTAACCTAACCCCAACAAAAAACAAAAGGTAATTCAACGAAAGAGGTAGGAAACTCCTCCAAGCCAAATACATCAACTTATCATAACGAAACCGCGGTAGGGTCCCACGAACCCAAACAAATAAAAAAGAAATTAAGGACAACTTAACATAAAAAAGCAAGGAATAAAGATCACTGCCCAAAAAAACAATACAAAATAATAATCTCATAAAAAGAATACTAGCATACTCCGCCAAAAAAATCAAGGCAAACCCACCAGCGCCATACTCAATATTAAACCCAGAAACCAACTCAGACTCCCCCTCAGCAAAATCAAAAGGAGTCCGATTAGTCTCCGCCAAACAAGAAATAAACCAGACAAAAGACAAAGGAAGAGAAAAAAAAATTAATCAAGCATAAGTCTGAAACAAACAAAAATAAACCAAATTATATCTACAAACCAAAATAACAAAAGAAAACAAAATAAAGGCCAATCTAACCTCATAAGAAATGGTCTGAGCCAATGCGCGCAACCCACCTAGCAAAGAATAACTAGAATTAGAAGATCAACCAGCAATCATAACAGTATATACCCCAAGTCTAGTGCAAGCCAAAAAAAACAACAGGCCCAGCTCAAAAGAGATAAAACCTCTCAAATAAGGAATTAACAATCAAATCAACAAGGAAAGAAACAAGGCAAAAACAGGAGAAAAATAATAAACTAAATAATTAGAAACTAAAGGAAAATACTGTTCCCTAGAGAACAACCTAATAGCATCTCTAAAAGGCTGAAGAATACCAACAAAACCAACCCTATTGGGCCCCCTGCGAATATGGATGTATCCTAAAACCCTTCGTTCCAAAAGAGTAAGAAATGCCACCCCAACCAAAACAAAAACAATCAACAACAAAAACACAACAACGAAAAATAAAAAACCCAACATAACAACGATACTACCTGTAAAATAAAATTTACATTAATAGATTCTAAATCCAGTGCACTTATCTGCCAAAATAGTATAACAGTTAATAAAATTCAACTAAAACAAAATTATTCCAAATACCTGGTCCTCTCGTACTAAGGTATAAAATCACTTTATAGATAGAAACCAACCTGGCTCACGCCGGTTTGAACTCAGATCATGTAAGATTCCAAGGGTCGAACAGACCCAATAAAACTTTCAGCCCCTACACCAAAAATTCACCTTAATCCAACATCGAGGTCGCAAACCCCCCTGCCGATAAGAACTCTCAAGGGGGATAACGCTGTTATCCCTAAGGTAATTTAATCTTATAATCAAAATAAATGGATCAAATAATTATATATCAATATAACCACAAATAAAGAGGAGTTAAGTTATATTCCTCTCATCACCCCAACAAAACAAAAAGACCACTTATCAAAAACAAAACAAACAACAAACAAAATAGGCCAAATGTTAAACTCTATAGGGTCTTCTCGTCCCATAAAAACATCTAAGAATTTTAACTCAAAAACCAAATTCAATAAAACATTCACCACTTTAAGACAGCTCGTACCTCGTCAAGCCATTCATCCCAGATCACAATTAAAGAACTAATGATTATGCTACCTTTGCACGGTCAAAATACCGCGGCCCTTCAACAGATTAAGTCAGTGGGCAGGCCATACTTCAAAAACTAACAAGAAGAGATGTTTTTGTTAAACAGGCGGACACAAAATTTGCCTAATTCCTCAAAAGAAATTCAACACAAATTACAACAGAACAACAAGAAAAATTTACTAATTCCACAATAATTACAATCCAATAATAAAGCAAGAAAACATTCCAATAAATAATTAAACAAAACAAAATAACAAAAGAGACAAATAAAATTTTAACATAATCAAATTGAAAATCACCATAAAATCCACAAAACTAAATTAACAAAGAAATTATAAAAATAAAACAAGGAGCTAATCCCCCTTAATCTTAACATCAAGTAAAAACCAATAAACAACAGTAAAATCTAAACAAGACGCATGAATTAAATTCATTTCTTGAAAAACCAGAAATCACCAAAGACGAATAGCATCTCACTACCAACAATCTATTATTAATGCTAATGAAACAGCAACCAAAATAGACCATTAACTCCCTTAAAATCGGGAAATAAAAATAAATAATAAAATTCAATAAACCCTGATACACAAGGTACGACAAAACAAGCCAGCTTCCAAAAATAAATTAAACCGACCCCCTACAGTACAAATAAACTATCGTAACAAAAATTAAATCAAAAAAATACAACAACAAAATAATACTTTACCAAACAACTCAGCCCAGCTCAAACAACAAAACAAGATAATAAATAATCAGACCATGCCGAATCGCACGACAAAAAATTCAGCGTAAATGAAACCTCAACTAAACAGAAATGGCCTGTAATCACTCCAGCCGCACCTTCCGGTACAACCACTTTGTTACGACTTATCTCATTAACAACTAAACGAGAGCGACGGGCGATGTGTACATATCTTAGAACCAAGTATCATGAAAACAATCTACAAAACATTACAATCAAATCCAATTTCATACCAGTAATCCTACTAACAATCCAGACAACAAAGACCAATGTAATCCATCAATAACACTTAGAAACAAGCTGCACCTTGACCTGAAATAAATCAAAGTAAAGAAACAAGAAAATTCAACCCCCTAAAAGCATAAACAATAAACGGCGGTATACAAACCATAGCAACCAAGTAAGGTCCAACGCGGACTATCGATAACGAGACAGATTCCTCTGAACGGAATAAGATACCGCCAAATTCTTTAAGTTTCAAGAACATAACTAATACTACTCAAGCACAAAAATTAACATCCCTAAATAATAGGGTATCTAATCCTAGTTTAAAAAAAGAATTTCATAGCCTCCAAATAAAAACAAGGAAAACAACAAGAATAAAAATTTCACCCAACCAACCAACCAAATCATAAACCTAAATCACATCTCACATCATAAAACTACCACAAGCCAAACATATTCAATTGCATCCAAGGTATAACCGCGGCTGCTGGCACAAAATTTAACCGAAACTAAAATACATTACTAGCTACAAGAATCCTTGATCAATAATAACAACTAATGAGAATTACCCAACCCTTAACCCTAACCCATCTAGAATCAAAGAAAAATCACGCACAAACTTACATATAGAGCAAGAAAATAATGAATAAACAAGCAAGAATAAAACTCCTT